GAATGGTTGTCTAATTGCTTTATATAGACCCTTTCCGAGTGAAAACACAAATCAAAATAACTTTCGCAAAAAATGACAAGGTAATATTTCCAGTTATTCAGGAAAGGGGATGTACCCTTTGAAAACAGAATAGACTTTCCTTGATACCTAACATAATGCATGACAGGATCTTTGAACAACCATAGATTAGTTCGAAAGTCCTTAGCAAAAGTTTCGGTATAGCTTCTTTTTACATAGAAATAGATTCGCTCAAGAAGGTCTCCAAAGGATATTGACCGTAAAGGATAAAATAGGTTATGGAGAAAAATGAAAATGGATTCGTATTCATATACATAAGAATTATATAAGAAGACGAATAATCTTTGATTTCTTTTTGTTAAAAAAGCAAAGCTGGGATTCTTTGTAACACTTAAATTATTCCAATTCCAATATTCGTGGAAAAAGAATCGTAATAAATGTAAAGAAGTAGCATCTTTTACCCAACAGCGAAGGGTTTGAACCAAGATTTCCAGATGGATCGGATGGGGTATTTGTATATCTAACACAGAATGAAAATGTGAAAAATTGTCCTCTAAGAAAGGAAATATTGAATGAATTGATCGTAAACTTTGAGATTTTAATATACCCTTCCGTTCGTCATAAGGTATTAATCGTATAGAAAAAGGGATTTCTACAATAAACGAAAATACCTCGGATATTATTTGAGAATAAAAATTCTTGTTGCGCCAAAAAAGAGGATTTTTTTTTAAATCATTAGCAGAAATAAGAAAAGGATTCCGTCGACCCATTTGATTAATTAAATGTTTTACAATCAGGAAACTGAATTTTTTGTCATAACCTGGATTTTCCAACAAAATCGATCCATTTAAACCATGATCATGAGCAAGTGCATAAATATACTCCTGAAAGCTAAGCGGATATAGAAAGTCTTGCTGTTGAGATCTATCAAACTGTGAATATCGTCGCATTTTCTCCGTTTGAAAGTATATTTGAATCAAAGGTAGAAGATTTGAGGTTATCAAACGATACATAGTGCAATACAGACAAAACAAGATATTCTAGTAACAATCGATATCCTGGACACAAGTAAACCTATCAATGAATTCCCTATCCTCTCGTTTTTCCATTTTTCTTCTCAATCTTATAGGATAACAAGATGGCTAGAAATCCTTTCTTTTTTCAAACTAATTGCTCTTTTGATTTTGGAAAAACCTTCTTTATCAATATACTGGTTCTTATACACACACATCTCCATTTTTTCCATTTTATAATGGAGAACTACAATAGTTAGGATTCATTGAAAAATCGAGAATTTACCCACGGGTAAAAAACTCCTCCCCACATCGGTACTAATATTTTTTTAACGTCTAATTAGATCAGGACCTAATTCAAATTCAAAATAGAAGCTCGTTGCTTTGTCTTTATTTATAATTAATTGAAACTGTAGGGCCCTATCCATTTATTTTATTAACCCGACCCAACTTTATTTTGTTCCATTCCAATACCTCGAACACCCATCCGGCAAGAATGAAATATTATTTGAAATCTCCATCAATACGACATGCTATTGTTTCCATTTATACCCTTTCAGGATCAGTCGTGGTCTTCCAAACTTTACCAATGGTATGGACGAATTCCTTGCTTCATCAATAATGTGTAAAAAATACTAGCCGCACTTAAAAGCCGAGTACTCTGCCGTTGAGTTAGCAACCCAAAGAGAAAAAATCTATAAGAATTCGATAATGGGTAAATAATAAAAAGGAGTATAGATACAATCTGAATAAAAATAAATTTAACAAAGAGATTCAAAAAAAACAATTAAATCCTTAAACTAAAAAACAAACCGCAAAAACATTATTATATTAATTCGAAAGAAATAAAAATACAAGAAATTATCAGATAAAATTAGATAAAAAACAAAAAGATAGTAAAATGAAAAATTTTAATTTATAGGCAAATGTTCTGTTATCGACCTTTTCAATCAAACAAAAGAAGCTTTCGTATCACCCATGGATCAAAGAATCCACCATTTGAATAAAATGAAGTAAAAAACAAACTCATATGACGTAAATAAATAGATCCAATTGACTTATTACGATGAATTATATTTGTTCAATACACTGTTGTCAATAGAAAAGAATTAGGACGGGAACTCAAAAGAATTCAATTGAATTTCACCCCTTGAAAAAAATTTTTATATCTTAGTGAAATTGAAAAAAATAAGTAAAGGTTAGCAAAAGTTATAGGTATATACAAGTATTACTTTTGAATTGGAAATTCGCTCGATTGGAATTCCTTCAATTTATATTGATTATATAGATTTATACTAACCCTAGATTCTTGTTCTGAGAAAAAAATGAATACTTTCTACTCGAGCTCCATCGTGGACTATTTAGCATCCCAACGGATGTCGAGACAAGAGCACCTTCGTTTCTTATAGAACTATAGAAATAGAAAATGGTGGATAGAAGAAGGAATATACAGCGGATCGTGTCCTTCAAGTCGCACGTTGCTTTCTACCACATCGTTTCAAACGAAGTTTTACTATAACATTAATATTTTTCGAATTTGGAACCAGTATGGAATTGATTCAATTAGGGAATCATGATATAGTCATTGGTTCAATTTATGAATAAAGGATATGTTCTGGGACGGAAGGATTCGAACCTCCGAATAGCGGGACCAAAACCCGTTGCCTTACCACTTGGCCACGCCCCATTTAGATTTCTATTTGACACGAAGAATCAATAATATTAATATTGATTTTTTGTCAACTCCAAGTACAAGATAAATTGCTATAAAGTAGATTAAATTGTTATTAATATTTTAATACGTATAAATAGAGAATGTAATTTCATTTATTGATCATTAGATAAAATTCAATTAAGATATTATATGAAAAGTATGATTTCTTCTATTCTCTTTTGAGAATTGGAGGACTTTTGATTGGGCGGATTCAAAAAGAAAAAAGAAAAGAGGGACCCTTTGTCTTCTTTTATGTCCCCCTTTATTTTCCCTTTTCTTTTGTATTTATATATTATATAAATAACTCAATCAAAATGGAATTATCTCACAGAACAAAACGTCTGCTATGCTTAATATTTGTAGTTTGATAGGGATCTGTCATTATCCCTTTTTTTCATATTCAAGTAGCTTTTTCTTCGGAAAATTACCCGAGGCCTATGCTTTTTTGAATCCAATCGTAGATATTATGCCCGTCATACCTGTGCTATTTTTTCTCTTAGCTTTTGTTTGGCAAGCTGCTGTAAGTTTTCGATAAAATATTTAATTTTAAAATCGACGATAAAATGACTGTTTTACTTTAGTTGATAATAAATTCTAACAATTGATCGGATCTAAAAAATATTTAGATTTTGGTTATTGGTTAATTGAAAACTCTTTTTCAAAATGAATTTCTGAAAATCTTTTTCTATTTCAAAAATTTGGTTATTGGTATTCACAGAGGATATGGGATATGCGGTAGAAAAATGTAGAACCTATTCTATTTTTTTTTCGAAAAAAAAATTATTTTGGAGATTTTAGAATGCTTACTCTCAAACTCTTCGTTTACACAGTAGTGATATTTTTTGTTTCTCTCTTCATCTTTGGATTCCTATCTAATGATCCAGGACGTAATCCTGGGCGTGAAGAATAAAAGGTATCTTTTTTTACATTTTTTGAAGATTTTTTTATGTTTAACTAGGAACAGAAAGTATTTTGACAATTTGGAAAAAACTAAAGTCATCAACGGAAGAGGAAAGAGAGGGATTCGAACCCTCGGTACGAATAACTCGTACAACAGATTAGCAATCCGTCGCTTTAGTCCACTCAGCCATCTCTCCCAATTGAAGACGCTGTTAACTTACACAAAAAGTAAGGAATATTTATTATATAGATATGTACACTTTTTAACATTAACATTAACAGCAATTTTATTTCGTTAAAAAAAAGTTAAATCAAAAAGGGGCTGTAAAGTGTCAACAAAACAATAAAAAAAAGAATTATCCCTTTTTGATCTTGTTCAAAGGACCCGTCTTTTTTATTTTATTACCATGGCCCGGCCTGTTCAGCCCCTAACCGGGCCTTCTTTGTTCAAAGAAAACCAAATTTCATTTTAAATTAAATAGATTTTAGTTAGTATTCTATAAAATCAGAAAATTAGAATTTTGATTCTTTTGAGAGGGTACTAACTTTATTAATTTAATATTATTCTATCCAATTTCCCTGTTCGACAAAAGATCCGGTTGTATACAATAATCACACTGTAGCGGGTATAGTTTAGTGGTAAAAGTGTGATTCGTTTTTCTAACCCTTTAAATAGTTAAAGGATCTTTGCTTTCAGTTTGATTCCTATTCCTATTAAAAACTTTATTTCCTAAAACAGAAAGGATTTTATCCTTTCTCTCTCAATCACATATTTGAGAAAAAAATAAAAATTATCGTGATTTTATCCAATAGTCACTTATAAAGTGAGAAAAAAGTGAGAAATTTGATTATGAAATTACGAAACATAATTTTGAATTGAACTAATATTTCGAATTTAATGAGTAGAAAGGTCCATGGATGAAGATAAAAAGAGGATTTCTAATCGTAACTAAATCTTCCATTTTTTATTTGTAGAGAAGAAATGGAATCAAAATAGCTATTAAATGGTGACTTTGGTTTACTAGAGACATCAACCTATTGTTAGCTCGGTAGAAACAAAAAACCTTTCCTCAGGATCTTTTCAAATAAAAATAAAGAACGAAGTAACTAGAAAGATTGTTAGAATTACTTTCTTCTAGAGGGATCATCTAGAAAGTAGTTTGTTTTGTCCGTATTAAAACAAAAAACTGACATAGATGTTATGGGTAGAATTTATTTATAATTTTGTTCACATCCATAAAGGAGCCGAATGAAACCAAAGTTTCATGTTCGGTTTTGAATTAGAGACGTTCAAAACGCTGAATCGGCGTCGACTATAACCCCTAGCCTTCCAAGCTAACGATGCGGGTTCGATT